TCTCATGGAAAACCCTTTTCGCTCCGCTTAGCCCTACCCCCTTCTAGGGGTATTTTAGTGATAGGTTTTATAGGAACTGGACGATCATATTTTGTCAAATACCGAGTGACAAACTCCTATGTTCCTTTCATTACGGTATTTCCGAACAAGTTCCTGGATGACAATAAAGGTTATCTTATTGATGATATCGATATTGATGATAGTGACGATATCGATATTGATGATAGTGACGATATCGATGATGACCTTGATACGGAGCTGCTAACTATGCCGAATGTGCTAACTATGTATATGACGCCGAAAATAGACCGATTTGAGATCACCCTTCCATTAGAATTAGCAAAAGCAATGTCTCCTTGCATAATATGGATTCCAAACATTCATGATCTGTATGTGAATGAGTCGAATTACTTATCCCTCGGTCTATTAGTGAACCATCTCCCCAGGGATTGTGAAAGATGTTCCACTAGAAATATTCTTGTTATTGCTTCGACTCATATTCCCCAAAAAGTGGATCCCGCTCTAATAGCTCCGAATAAATCAAATACATGCATTAAGATACGAAGGCTTCTTATTCCACAACAACGAAAGCACTTTTTCATTCTTTCATATACTAGGGGATTCCGCTTGGAAAAGAAAATGTCCCATACTAATGGATTCGGGTCCATAACCATGGGTTCCAATGCACGAGATCTTGTAGCACTTACCAATGAGGTCCTATCAATTAGTATTACACAAAAGAAATCAATTATAGACACTAATACAATTAGATCAGCTCTTCATAGACAAACTTGGGATTTGCGATCCCAGGTAAGATCCGTTCAGGATCATGAGATCCTTTTCTATCAGATAGGAAGGGCTGTTGCACAAAATGTACTTCTAAGTAATTGCTCCATAGATCCTATATCTATCTATATGAAGAAGAAATCATGTAAGGAAGGGGATTCTTATTTGTCCAAATGGTACTTCGAACTTGGAACGAGCATGAAGAAATTAACGATACTTCTTTATCTTTTGAGTTGTTCTGCCGGATCGGTCGCTCAAGATCTTTGGTCTCCACCCGGACCCGATGAAAAAAATTGGATCACTTCTTATGGATTCGTTGAGAATGATTCTGATCTAGTTCATGGCCTATTAGAAAGCGCTCTGGTGGGATACTCACGGACAGAATGCAGTCAGTTTGATAATGATCGAGTGACATTGCTTCTTCGGTCCGAACCAAGGAATCAGTTAGATATGATGCAAAATGGATCTTGTTCTATCGTTGATCAGAGATTTCTATATGAAAAATACGAATCGGGGTTTGAAGAAGGGGAAGGAGAAGGAACCCTCGACCTGCAACAGATAGAGGAGGATGAGGATTTATTCAATCACATAGTTTGGGCTCCTAGACTATGGCGCCCTCATGGCAATCTATTTGATTGTATCGAAAGGCCCAATAAATTGGGATTTCCCTATTGGGTCAGGTCATTTCGGGGCAAGAAGATCATTTATCATAAAGAGGATAAGCTTCAAGAGAATGATTCGGAGTTCTTGCAGAGTGGAACCGTGCAGTACCAGACACGAGATAGATCTTCCAAAGAACAAGGGTTTTTTCGAATAAGCCAATTCATTTGGGACCCTGCAGATCAATTCTTTTTCCTATTCAAAGATCAGCCCTTTGTCTCTGTGTTTTCACGTCGAGAATTTTTTGCAGATGAAGAGATGTCAAAGGGACTTATTACTTCCCAAACAAATCCTCCTACATCTATATATAAACGCTGGTTGATCAAGAATACGCAAGAAAAGCACTTCGAATTGTTGATTCATCGCCAGAGATGGCTTAGAACTAATACTAATAGTTCATTATCTAATGGATCTTTCCGTTCTAATACTCTATCCGAGAGTTATCAGTATTTATCAAATCTGTTCCTATCTAATAACGGAACGCTATTGGATCAAATGACAAAGACATTGTTGAGAAAGAGATGGCTTTTCCCGGATGAAATGAAACATTTGATTCATGCACCAGGAGAAAGATTTCCCATTCCTTAGCCGGAAAGATATGTGGCCGTGAAAGAGGGATTAAGTGGAACAGAATTGACCGGGTGGTAGAGTCGTGGAAACACTTGTTTATTCCATATTTTGGACCTTAGCTCCATGGAGCAATATGCTACTGCTGAAACATGGAACAATTGAAATCTTAGATCAAAACACTATGTATGGATGGTATGAACTGCCTAAACAATAATTCTGGAACGGCGAACAACCAGAATGGAACGGCGAACAACCAGAACCTATTACTCACTACATCAAACAATTTCCATTAATGAAACATGTAAATCCATTGGAAAATCAAAAATGCGCATGTCCGATGAAATGGTTGTTGCTATCTGCTCCAATAACGAATCATTGGTTTAACTGAATAACTAAATAAAATAGATAGACCTTTCTCTTCGTCTCAGGTCGATAGATCTTCTCAATTGGAATATCTCTTATATGGATAATACACATTCCAGTT